TATAGGAGGAATCGAATCCCTTGTATGAGTAAAAAGAATAAGTACAGTTTTGAATGTTTTGCTTATGTACAAAGTAACAACCAACCATTCTAATTGGGTCAGTGAATCATTTTTCAGTCATTCATTGAATGATAAATCACTACAAGTGAGGGAGATACACGATTTAAATAACGGAAAATCAAATATTTTAAAATTGTATCTAGAATGACCGGAAAGGTAGAAACAAGACCGGATATAATTTGATCATTATGAGCAAATCCAAAATCTTTGTAGACAGATCCAATCATTAGTTCCCAACCGTGGGGCGAATGGAATCCTATACATAAATCAGTTACTAAAAGAATGGAAAAGGCTTTGATTGTGTCGCTTAAGTTATATAGAAATTCTTGAACCCAATAGTTAAGAATAACAAGTTCTTCATTACCTAGCATAGAATAACCACTTAGAATAACGAAACAGATCATATTTGTCGAGAAGTGCAAAATCGTATGGATACAATCTTCATTGTGCATCTTGATCAATTGGATCGTTTCGTTGTAGATTCCGATACGAAGCTTTTCTAGATGTGTTCCCGGGTATTCCTTTATCATTTCGTCCAAGAGTAAGAGTTCCTCTAATTCTATGAATTTTTTTAGAATACTCTTTTCTTGAATATCATTCAAAAAAATTTCGGATTGCCTAGTATCCCACCAATTAGTAACCCAAGATTCCAGACTTTTAGTAAATGAGAGAGAGATCCACCAGGGCAAAAATACTATAGATGCAAGATATAGAAGGGGAATGAATGCTTTCTTTTTTGCCATTTTTTCGTCTTTGAATTTTTAATGAACTCACCCCATTCGTTGACGCTATACGATACTAACTAATATTCCTATCAAGGATCAGTTCTATTACAAGTTATCGAGCCCACGAATCTATTCCCCGCTTTTTTTGTGTATGATTCAGCGGTTAGTACTTGAATTTATAAATAATACAGAAATGGAATAAAAAAGAATCCACTTAGAATAAAGAGATTGTTTCCAAATCCATCACTTGCTAAAATTCGAAGAGAGTGACCCCTTTCAATAAAGAAATGCATGAAAGAGCCCCTTCAAGTAACAAATATTATTCAGATTTTGAAACGAAAGAACTCCCTTTCTATCAAAATATCCAATTTTTTGAAAAAAAAAAACGACGCATAGTCCGGGAATAATTGAGAGAATTTTCTGAAGAATATTGTGATTCTGATAAAAAAAATGACTACCAAAACAAGACAAAAAAGCTATCGTTATAAGCATCCCAATCGTTTGGTAATTAAGAAGTACAAAAAGGGATAAAAAGAAAGATTGATTGACAAAACAAAAAAAAAGAGAATCTACAAGATATAATCTCTCTATTGAAAATAAAAAAAGCATTCATTCTTTTCATTTCAGTTTCAATTCATTTTTTAAAATACTTCAATTGGTACACGCAAGAAATAAGCCAATTCAGCAGCTTTTTGCTCAAGTTCTCGTGGAGTCAAATTCTCATCAGTACGAGTCAAAGGAATAGCGCCATGGCCTCTGATTTCCATATAAAGGACACGACGAGCATAAATACCCTCTTTCACTTCTATTCTGATGGACTGGACGTCTTTCATAAAGAATTGGAGGAAGATGCGACGATTTTTTCCAGGAAATCCCCAACGAAAAATACACACTATTCCTTCTTTTCTATCGAACCGATCATAACCACTACCTACATTCCACGAAATTGTGCACCACAAATAAGAGCTAATAAAGAGACCCGCAATTCCGTAGAAAGACATCACGATCCCCTGTGGAAAAAAAATGATTTGCGTAGGCGGAAATAAAGATATCAAATTTCTACCAAGATAACTGGAAATTCCAACTAATAAAAACCCTAATGAACCTAAAAAAAGGATAAAGGCCCAGCAGAAATTACTTGTTTTTCGAGACCCTGCTATAAGTTCTATCCATATATGTTCTGATCGCCAATTCATACTAGATCTAGTTGCATTTTATTGAAATTGAGAGAATAACCCAAATTAATTTGACTTTTTGTGTGTTTCCGAAATAACTCTCATCAACTAGCACTATTCTGATGTGAACTTTTATTTTAGGAGTAATTCATCGAATTGGTTAGATATAAAATAATAATATCCATTTCGTATGATTTCCTATAGATATCCACATACATATAGATATATTCACTTTATAAGGCATTCGCCCCGACCCCGATTTGATTTCGTTGCAAATAGCTATAATTTATTTACTCATATATCATGTTTACACACGAATAACAATAATAGTTTCTTTATGTTCGGGGGAAACCACATCACATATTTTATTCTAAGAAATAGATATCTGTGTTATGGTCTAAGTCTAAATCTTGAAAAAAAAAAAACAAAATAGATGAGATTTAGCCCCATCATATCGATATCTAAAAAATCTTGTTTTTTTGAATATGAAGAGATAAAGAAGCCATCGCAATTGCCGGCAATATTAGGCCCACGAAAGGCACAAAAAAAGAGGGTAAATTTGTCATAAAATGGATACCTGGATTTACTATTTTTACCTGTTATTGTTATATTGTTATAAAGGTATCTTATAATCATTATTTAGAATTCATATAGAATTATACTAAGCATATCGAAGTGAGTATATGTGATATAATAAGAAGTGAGTATATGTGATATAATAAAAAATATATAAATATAATAAAATAAGTGCAAGGAATGTCGAACTAAATAAATATAATTTTTCATCTTTCTACATGAAATATATATATATATGATAATCGCCTTTTTTATTATCTTGTTTTTGTCTTATAATTTGAATTTCATAAAATGGAATAAAATAAAGAAAGAGTTTCTTACAACTTCCTGAAAAATTTGTTACAATCCGATCCGGGAATAGGGAGTCTTAGTAAAACTGGGGATTCTAAAAAAATATCGAAAGATGCAAGATTCTGTACTTTTCACTTTTAAATTTTCTATATTTGAATTATATACACATAAGAAGAGAACGTGAAATTCGCTTTATTCTCCTGGCCTAATTTTAATTTAGCGGAAGAAGGAATGCATTCTTTTTTTTTGATAGAGGTTTTTACTGATTAGTAATCGGGAATGTCGGTAAAAAAAAAATGATCCGCATAATTATTTTTACAATTAAATCTTATGTTATCAAATGCTACCAAGCCAAAATCCATTCTACGGATTTTGGCTTTGATTTCTATAAACTAAATAACTACTCGTTTTATAAAAAAAAAATAATAATTTATATTTTGATTAATTAATATATTTTTTTTATTAAGGATCCACTTGATTGAATTTTGATTCAGAGAAAAGAAAGCGTGGAGCTGAAATAACTCACTCAGAACGTCTTTTAAAAGATTACGTGGTACGATTAGGTCGAATTGGCCCTTATGGAATAAATATTCAGCCGTTTGTGAGCCCTCAGGTACTGTCGTATTCAATGTTTGTTCAATTACTCTTTTACCCGCAAATGCAATGTAGGCATTGGGTTCGGCAATAATGATATCGCCCAACATACCAAAACTGGCTGTCACCCCACCAGTAGTAGGAGATGTAAGGATTGATACATAGAATAACTTTTTCTTTGATTGATAATCATATAAAGCGGAAGCTATTTTAGCCATTTGCATCAAGCTCAAACTTCCTTCTTGCATGCGTGCTCCTCCGGAAGCACACACTAGAATAAGAGGCAAAAACCGATTGGTAGCATATTCGATCAAACGAGTGATCTTCTCGCCAACTACGGAGCCCATACTACCCCCCATAAACTGAAAATCCATAACCCCAATTGCTATGGGAATACCGTTTAGTTGACCTGTGCCTGTTTGAACAGCCTCAGTTAATCCTGTTTTTCTTTGATAAGAATCAATACGATCTTTGTAAGATTCCTCTTCCAACGGAAATTCAATGGTATCCACAGAGACCATATCTTCATCCATAGGAACCCAAGTACCTGGATCAATCAAAAGTTCTATTCTATCTGAACTACTCATTTTCAAATGATGTCCACAGTGTTCGCAAATATTCATTTTTGATTTCAAAAATTTCTTATAATTTAATCCATAACAATTTTCGCATTGAACCCATAAATGCCTATATTTTTGAGTAAAATCTAGATCATTAGAATTTTCCGTTTCTGTTATAGTTAACTCACTACCAGCCGGACTCGTTTTTATACTTGAACTCTGGGTTTCACTACTATTTCTGCTTTCATCAAAAATGTAACTAGAAATGTAATTGTCATTGTAATTGACAATACCACTTAAAATGTAACTATCAATACAAATTTGAGAACGAAAATAGCTGTCAATACAGCTAGTAATGTGTTTATTCCAACTATATTTAGTATCATATATGTAAGGATCATAGTGGGGATCATCACTATTAGATACACTATTTAGATAACAAAAATTCCGAGAATTAGAAAAAGAGCTTTCTAGTTCACTTAGAAAAGAATGAGCATTGTCAATCTCAAAAATTTGATTTTCAATATCAAAACATATGAAATAACTGTCCCTATTATTATCCCTAACTAAAAAAGTATCATCAGGTACGAAATTATGAATGTCTCTAACGCCGACTAAATGATCAACATTACTGTAACTAGAATTGTCACTATCGCTCCCACTAAGAGTGTTTTTATCTATATCATTTCGAATCGGGTCTTCACTTACACTGGTATTTTCAATAGAACCAAGGCTGCCCATTGATTTACTTAGCCCATACCCGTATTCTAACTCCTTTTTTTTGGACAACATCGAGTTGAACCACCCTTTTTCCATAAAGCCTTGTTGCACATATTTACATGAAAAATACAATATATGAATAGTCATTCGATAAAAAATCATTTGAATATTTCATTTACTATCCTAATACGCATCCAAATACAATCACTAGGGTTCTATTAACAAAAAAAACAAGTAGGTGTTGTTTAATTATTTCTTTTTTCGATTTGAATTTGATACAACACACGCGGGGGGATCAC